AGATAAATATTAGCCCTAACAAAGCTAGTTATAATGCTAAAAGATTAGAATCACAAAAAAGCATTTGGCAAATATTAAAAAGAAGGAATTCTCGATTAATTCGCAAATTACATTATTTTATAAAATTTTTCATTGAAAGGATATACATAGATATTCTTCTATGTCTCATTAATATTCCCAGAACCAATGCACAATTTTTTATTGAATCAACAAAAAAAATTATTGATAAATACGTTTACAATAATGAAAGAAATCAAAAAAGAATTGGTAAACCAAATCAAAAGAAAATTCACTTTATTTCGATTATAAAAAGGTCAGTTTCTAGTATTAGTAATAAGAGTTCACAGATTTTTTGTGACTTATCCTCCTTGTCACAAGCATATGTATTTTACAAATTATCACAAACCCAAGTTATTAACTTGTATAAGTTAAGATCTGTCCTTCAATATAACGGAACATCTCTTTTTCTTAAGAACGAAAGAAAAGATTATTTTGGTTTTGGAGCACACGAAATATTTCATTACGAATTAAGACATAAGAAACTTCGTAATTCTGGAATGAATCAATGGAAGAACTGGTTAAGAGGTCATTATCAATATAAATATTTATCTCCGATTATATGGTCTAGATTAGTACCACAAAAGTGGCGAAATAGAGTAAATCAACATTGTGTGGCTCAAAATCAAAATAAAGATTTAAGCAAATGGGATTTATCTCAAAAAGATCAATTAATTCATTACAACAAACAAAATGATTATGAAGCAGACTCATTAACGAATCAAAAAGAAAATTTTAAAAAACACTATAGATATGACCTTTTATCATATAAATATATTAATTATGAAGATAAGAATGACTCATATATTTATGGATCACCATTACAAGTAAATAATAACCAAGATATTTCTTATAATTACAACACACATAAACGCAAATTTTTTGATATGCTGGAAGGTATCCCTATCAATAATTACCTAGGCGAAGATGATATTATGTATATAGAGTATATAAAGAAAAACCCGGATAGAAAATATTTTGATTGGAAAATTCTCCATTTTTGCTTTAGAAAGAAGGTCGATATTGAGGTCTGGATCAATACCAGTATCAACAGTAATAAAAATACCAAGACCGGGTCGAATAATTATCAAATAATTGATAAGAAAGGTCTTTTTTATCTCACACAAGATCAAGAAATCAAACCATCCAATCAAAAAGACCTTTTTGATTGGATGGGGATGAATGAAGAAATACTAAATCGTTCCATATCGAATCTGGAACCTTGGTTCTTCCCAGAATTTGTGCTACTTTATAATACATATAAAATGAAACCCTGGGTTATACCAATCAAATTACTTCTTTTAAATTTTAATGGAAATAAAAATTATAGTAAAAATAGAAATAGCAATAGAAAGCAAAAAGGGAATCTTTTTATATCATCCAATGAAAAAAAACTTTTAAAATTAGAGAATCGAAATCAAGAAGAAAAAGAATCCGCAGGACAAGTAGATCTTGGATCAGATGTACAAAACCAAGGAAATCTTGAATCAGTCCTCTCAAACCACGAAAAAGATATTGAAGAAGATTATGCAGGATCAGACTCAGACATGCAAAAACGTACAAAGAAAAAGCAATTCAAGAATCACACGGAAGCAGAACTCGATTTATTCCTAAAAAGATATTTGCTTTTTCAATTGAGATGGGATGATTCTTTAAATCAAAAAATGATCAATAATATCAAGGTATATTGTCTCCTGCTTAGACTGATAAATCCAAGAGAAATTTGTATATCTGCTATTCAAAGGGGAGAAATGAGTCTGGATCTAATACCGGTTCATAAAGATTTAACTCTTACAGAATTGATGAAAATGAAAAGAGGGATATTTATTATCGAACCAATTCGTCTGTCTGTAAAAAATGATGGACAATTTATTATGTATCAAACTATAGGTATTTCATTGGTTCATAAGAGTAAGTACCAAACTAATCAAAGATACCAAGAAGAAAGATATGTTGATAATAAGAATTGTGATAAATTCAGTGCAAGATGTCAAAAGATGATTGGAAATAAAGACAAAAATCATTATGATTTGCTTGTTCCTGAAAATATTTTATCGCCTAGACGTCGTAGAAAATTTAGAATTCTAATTTGTTTCAATTTGAGGAATAGGAGTGGTGTGGCTAGAAATCCAGTATTTTGCAATGGGAACAGCTGTAATAAATTTTTGGATGAAAACAAACATCTTGATAGAGATAAAAATCAATTAATTAAATTAAAAAAATGAAAGTTCTTTCTCTGGCCCAATTATCGATTAGAAGATTTAGCTTGTATGAATCGCTATTGGTTTGATACCAATAATGGTAGTTGTTTTAGTATGATAAGGATACATATGTATCCACGATTGAAAATTCGTTGATGTCACATTTTTTATATATCCTTACTAGATCTAGTATATGAAAGTAAACAAATGCACACATGCGATGTCTTACATTACATTCTGATGCATGATACTAATACATATCAATTAGATTTTTTATTGATATTGATTAATTTTATTTCATAAACGAGGTATCCATAACGAAATAAAGATTATTGCGTATACTAGATTAAAATGACCGGCATAATAATATTATTATTATAATTATAATATTATTATATTACTGATGGGTAAAATTCAAATTTTTAAAAAAGAAAAAAAGGGAGGGAAGAGAAGATTTCGTTTTATGGTAAAAAACTTATTCATCTCAGTTATTTCTCAAAAAGAAGCAAATAGGGGATCTGTTGAATTTCAAGTATTCAGTTTCACCAATAAGATCCGAAGACTTACTTCACATTTGGAATTGCACAGAAAAGACTATTTATCTCAGAGAGGTCTACGGAAAATTCTGGGAAAACGTCAACGGTTGCTGTCTTATTTGGCAAAGAAAAATAGAGTACGTTATAAAGAATTAATTGGTCAGTTGGGTATTCGGGAGACAAAAATTCGTTAATTTGAAGAGTCCTTTTGAATTATTTGATTTAGTAGATCTTGAATTTTGATGAACTTCTTTTCGTTTTCAGCAATTCATGGAAGAATGAATCAGGGGAAAACCTATGAATGTACCAGCTACAAGAGAAGACCTCATGATAGTCAATATGGGTCCTCATCACCCATCAATGCACGGTGTTCTTCGACTCATCGTTACTTTAGATGGTGAAGATGTTATTGACTGTGAACCAATACTAGGTTATTTGCACAGAGGGATGGAAAAAATTGCAGAAAACCGAACAATTATACAATATTTGCCTTATGTAACACGTTGGGATTATTTAGCTACTATGTTCACAGAAGCAATAACCGTAAATGCACCAGAGCAGTTGGGAAATATTCAAGTACCTAAAAGAGCCAGCTATATTAGAGTGATTATGTTGGAGTTGAGTCGTATAGCTTCTCATTTATTATGGCTTGGCCCTTTTATGGCAGATATTGGTGCACAGACTCCTTTCTTCTATATTTTCAGAGAAAGAGAGTTAGTCTATGATCTATTCGAAGCTGCCACCGGTATGAGAATGATGCATAATTATTTTCGTATAGGAGGAGTAGCTGCTGATCTACCGCATGGATGGATAGATAAATGTTTGGATTTCTGCGATTATTTTTTAACAGGGGTTGCTGAATATCAAAAACTTATTACGCGTAATCCTATTTTTTTAGAACGAGTTGAGGGAGTAGGCATTATTGGTGTAGAAGAAGCAATAAATTGGGGTTTGTCAGGACCAATGCTACGAGCTTCCGGAATACAATGGGATCTTCGTAAAGTTGATCATTATGAGTGTTATGACGAATTTGATTGGGAAGTCCAATGGCAAAAAGAAGGAGATTCATTATCTCGTTATTTAGTACGAATTGGTGAAATGGTGGCATCTATAAAAATTATTCAACAGGCTCTGGAAGGAATTCCGGGAGGGCCGTATGAGAATTTAGAAATCCGATGCTTTGATAGAGCGAGGGATCCCGAATTGAATGATTTTGAATATCGATTTATTAGTAAAAAGCCTTCTCCCACTTTTGAATTGTCGAAACAAGAACTTTATGTGAGAGTCGAAGCCCCAAAGGGAGAGTTGGGAATTTTTCTGATAGGGGATCAGAATGTTTTTCCTTGGAGATGGAAAATTCGACCGCCGGGTTTTATCAATTTGCAAATTCTTCCTCAGTTAGTTAAAAGAATGAAATTGGCTGACATTATGACGATACTAGGTAGCATAGATATAATTATGGGAGAAGTTGATCGTTGAAATGATAATTGATACACCAGAAGTACAAGATATCAATTCTTTTTCCCGATTGGAATACTTAAAAGAGGTTTATGGGATCATATGGATGCTTGTACCTATTTTTACTCCTGTATTGGGAATCACAATAGGTGTACTAGCAATTGTGTGGTTAGAAAGAGAAATATCCGCAGGGATACAACAACGTATTGGACCTGAATATGCCGGTCCTTTGGGAATTCTTCAAGCTCTAGCAGATGGCACAAAACTACTTTTCAAAGAGAATCTTCTTCCATCTAGAGGAGATACTCGTTTATTCAGTATCGGACCATCCATAGCAGTCATATCAATTCTACTAAGTTATTTAATAATTCCTTTTGGCTCTAACCTTGTTCTATCCGATCTCAATATCGGTGTTTTTTTATGGATCGCCATTTCAAGTATTGCTCCCATTGGACTTCTTATGTCAGGATATGGATCAAATAATAAATATTCCTTTTTAGGTGGTCTACGAGCTGCTGCTCAATCAATTAGTTATGAAATACCATTAACTCTATGCGTGTTATCAATATCTCTACGTGCGATTCGTTGAGACATAAACCTTTCTCTATTCCCTTTCTTTTCTTTCTTTTTTTATAGGAAAGAAGTTGAATGAATTGAATAAATATCGTCATTTTTTATTCATCATTCGGGTTGATAAACTAAATCAGATAGTTATATGAGTGAAATAAAACAGCTTATAAATTCGCAG